TACATTGAAGGCGAGACTCAATAATTTTACTGCGAATATATATATTATATAGCTATAGCTGTTTTTTTTTCACTCATATAACTATCTAATTTAATTCATTAACCCGAATAATAAATAAAAAAATGAAGATATGTATGCAATTTATTCCCCCTCTTTTTCTATAAAGACTAGAAAGAAAGGAATAGGGAAAAGTTTATGTTTCAACGAATCGCACGTAGAGATATTGATAATACACATAGAGTTAATGGTATTTCATAACTAATCGATTGAGCAGCAGCTCGTAGACCACCTAAAAAGGAATATTTATTATTTGAACCATATCCTGACATAAGAAGTCCAATGGGAGCAATACTTGAGACCGCAATCCATAAAAAAACTCCGATATTGAGATCGGTTAAAACAAGACGATAGTCAAAAGGAATTACTAAATAACTTAGCAGAATGGATATGACTGCTATGGATGGTCCGATACTAAATAAACTAGTATCTCCTCTAGATGGAAGAAGATTCTCTTTGAAAAGTAGTTTTGTCCCATCTGCTAGAGCTTGAAGAACTCCTAAAGGACCGGCGTATTCAGGTCCAATACGTTGTTGTAGCCCTGCGGATATTTCTCTTTCTAACCATACAATTACTAATACGCCTATTGTGATTCCCAATACAAGAGTCAAAATAGGGACAAGCGCCCATATAATTCCATAGACCCCTTTTAAAGATTCCACTCTGTAAAAAGAATTAATATCTTGTATTTCCGTTGTATCAATTACCATTTCAACGATCAACTTCTCCCATAATGATATCTATGCTACCTAGTATTGTCATAATATCAGCCAATTTCATTCTTTTAACTAACTGAGGAAGAATTTGCAAATTGATAAGACCCGGCGGGCGAATTTTCCATCTCCAAGGAAAACCACTCTGATCCCCTATCAGAAAAATTCCCAATTCACCCTTTGGGGCTTCGACTCTTACATAAAGTTCTTGTTTCGGCAATTCAAAAATAGGAGAAGGTTTTTTACTAATGAATCGATATTCAAAATCATGCCATTCTGGATACCTTTCTCTATCAAAGTATCGAAGTTCTAAATTCTCACAGGGCCCCCCCGGAATTCCTTCTAGAGCCTGTTGAATAATTTTTATGGATTCTGTCATTTCACCAATTCGGACTAAATAACGAGCTAATGAATCCCCTTCTTTTTGCCATTGGACTTCCCAATCCAATTCGTCGTAACACTCATAATGATCAACTTTACGAAGATCCCATTGTATTCCGGAAGCTCGCAACATTGGTCCTGATAAACCCCAATTTATTACTTCGTCTCTACCAATAATGCCTACACCTTCAACGCGTTCTAAAAAAATAGGATTTCGTGTAATAAGTTTTTGATATTCAGTAACTCCTGTTAAAAAATAATCGCAGAAATCCAAACATTTATCTATCCACCCATGAGGTAGATCAGCCGCTACTCCTCCGATACGAAAATAATTATGCATCATTCTCATACCAGTGGCAGCTTCGAATAGATCATATATAAATTCTCTTTCTCTGAAAATATAGAAGAAAGGAGTTTGTGCACCAATATCTGCCATAAACGGGCCGAGCCATAACAGATGAGAAGCTATACGACTCAATTCCAACATAATTACTCTGATATAACTGGCTCTTTTAGGTACTTGAATATTTCCTAACTGTTCTGGCCCATTTACAGTTATTGCTTCTGTGAACATAGTAGCTAAATAATCCCAACGAGTTACATAAGGAAGATATTGTATAATTGTTCGGTTTTCCGCAATTTTTTCCATCCCCCTGTGTAAATAACCCAATATTGGTTCACAGTCAATAACATTTTCACTGTCCAGAGTAACGATGAGTCGAAGAACACCATGCATTGACGGGTGGTGGGGGCCCATATTGACTATCATGAGATCTTTTCTTGTAGCTGGTATATTCATAAGTTTTTCCTCGATTCATTCTTCCATGAATTGCGCAAAACGAAAAAAAGTTCATCAAAATTCAAGATCTAATAACTAATAAATCAAATAATTCAAAATGACTTTTCAAATTAACGAATTTTGGATTCCCGAATACCCAATTGATTAATTAAGTATTTATAACGTACTCTATTTTTATTTGACAAATAAGACAGCAACCGTTGACGTTTTCCCAGCATTTTACGTAGACCCCTTTGAGATAAATAGTCTTTTCTGTGCAATTCTAAATGTGAAGTAAGTCTTCTTATTTTATTGGTGAAACTCAATACTTGGAATTCAACGGATCCCCTGTTTTCTTCTTTTTCTTCTTTTTCTTCTTGCGAAAAAATGGAAATGAATGCATTTTTTATCATAAAAATGAATCGTCCCTTTCTCTTTTTTTTTAGATATTTTTATCGATATATTTCTTGATCAGTAATAATAATGCCACTCATTTGAATTTGATATACACAAGACTCTTAATTTCGTTAAGAATTTTTTGTTTTTGTCAAATAAAATCAAATAAAATTACTTACTTTAGTAATCAATATAATTTAAAAAATTAATTGGATTCGAATCGGATACCGTATACAAAAGTATGGTCTATTTCTGTATTCACAAAAAATAATAGATCTTCAAATAAATAAGAATATTTTGTTGATTCATTTCTAGATCGAATTAATATTAATAATATAAAATATAATACAATGACTCATTAAATTAGTAAGTATTGTGTATCAGAATGAAATGTAAGATTAAGATAATGGGTATGTTTATTTCTTTGTCTTCATATACTCGAGAATATAGTAAAAATGTACCATTAATAAATTTGCAATCGCGGATACATATGAATCCTGGTCATACTAAAACGACTACCATTATTGGTATCAAACCAATAGCGATTCATACAAGCTAAATCTTCTAATCGATAATTGGACCAAAGAAAAAACTTTAATTTAATTAGTTTCTTTTTATCGTTATCAAGATTTTTTTTTTTATTCAACACGCAATTTTTTATCCTATTTCCATTGAAAAATACTGTATTTCTATAGATACTGTTTATATCCCTATAATTCAAAAAGATTTGAATTCTCAATTCTCTACGACGCTTCGGGGATAAAATATTTTCAAGAACAAGCAAATCATAATGATTTTTGTCTATATTTCCAGTCATTTTTTGATGTATTCCAATGGATTCATAAAAATTCTTCTTATTCTTGTCAGCATAGCCATAACTTTTTTCTAGGTATCTTTGATTAATTTGGTGCTTATTCTTATGAACCAATGAAATACCTATGGTTTGATATATATAAAATTGTCCATCATTTTTTACAAACAGACGAACTGGTTCGATAATAAATATTCCGCTTTTTAGAAATTCTGTAAGAGTTAAATCCTTCTGGATCATCAGAATATGCGGATTCATTTCTTTTCTTTGAATAGCGGATATAGCAATTTCGTTTGGACTGTTCAGTCTAAGGAGGAGGCAATATACTTTTATGTTATTGATTATTCTTTGATTTAAAGAATCATTCCAGCTCAATTGAAAACGCAAATACTTTTTTAAGAAAAACTCAAGCTCTGCTTCTATGTTAGTCTTGTATTGCTTTTTGTTTCTACGTTTTTTCATGTCTGATCCCGGAGAACTTTGTTCACCATCTTTTTTTTGGTTTGAGAGAGCGGATTTAATATATGGTTTTTCGACTAATTCTTTTTCTCCTTGATTTCTATTTTCTAACTTAAGAGTTTTTTTTTTCGAAAATAAAAAAAGAGATATTTTTTTCTTTTCAGTGATGCTTTTATGTTTATTAACATTTTGGTTTACATTAAAATTGAAAAGAAGTAATTTGATTGGTATGGCCCAGGGTTTAATCTTATATGTATTATAAAATATCCCAAATTCTGGGAATAACAAAAATGCAAGATTCGATATGGGGCGACTTAGTATTTCGTCATTCATTCTCATCCAATCAGCGAGAGACTTTTTTTGTTTTTGATTGAATGGGTGAATTTCTTGATGAATCGTGAGATAAAAAAGACCTTTTTTTTTTTTATCAAATTTATCGATTATTTGATAATTATTAACACTAATCTTAGTATTTTGATTCCTCTTAGTGATGGTATCAATATTAACGCAAGCCTTAATATCAATCTTCTTTGTAAGACAAAAATGGATGATTTTCCAATAAAAAGATTTTCGATCCGGACTTTTTTTTATATCTATACTATTATTTTCTACTCGATAATTATTGATAAGGATACCTTCTATCATATCAAATAGTTTACGTTTAGGTGTGTAAGTATAAGAAATCTTTTTGTTCTTATTTACTTGTAATGGCAATCCATAAATATATGAGTTTTTTTCATCTTCATAATTAATAGATTTATACGATAAAAGATCATATTGATATTGTTTTTTTAATTTTTTGTTCTTTTTTAGTAATGAATCTATTTCAAAATAATTTTGTTTTTCATATTGAATGAATCGGTTTTTTTCATATGAATCAAATTTGTTTAAATCTTTATTTTTAGTCATACGACATTGATATTGATTGACTCTATTTCGCCATTTTTGTGATATTAATCTAGACCATCTAATCTGAGATAAATCATATTGATAATGAACCTTTAGCCAGTTTTTCCATTCATTAATTAAAGAATTTCGAAGGTTTTTATGTTGTCTTAATTCGGAATCAAATATTCCTTGCGTTCCAACAAAATACTCTTTTATTTCATTCTTAAGAAAGAAAGATGTTCCGTAATAGTTAAAGACAGATCTTAACTTATATAAGTTACTGACTTGGATTTGTGAGAATTTGTAGAATACATATGCTTGTGACAAGTAAGATAAGTCCCAAAAAATATGTGAATCTTTATTAATAATACAAAGTGACTTTTTTATAGTCAAAATAAAGTTAATTATACTTTGATTTGTTTTATCAATTCTTTCTTGATTTGCTTCATTATTGTAAATGTATTTATTCAAATTTTTTTTTTTTAATTTAGGAAGAAGCTCCGCAATGATTCTAAATATAATAATGATACATAGAAAGATATATATGTATAGTTTTTCAATCAAAAATTTAAAAAAAAAATGTAATTTACGCAGTAATCGAAGATTTTTTCTTTTTAATATCCGCCAAATGTTTTTTGGTGATTCTAATCTTTTATCTTCATAACTTATTTTGGTCGGGCTAATATTTATCTCTCGAGTTAGAAACCCTATTTGCTTATCTTTTTTCATTTTTTCTATTTCAGTTATGATTGTGTTTGTTCTATTAGTTAAATTTTGAATCTTTTTTTCTGTCAATGAGTAAGTTGCACAATCCAAAAATCGAATTTGAATAGACGATTCGGGAATAATTTGATTATGGATTATCGAATTTTTTTCTTTTTTAGGTTCACTCAATTTATATCTTTCTATTTTTTTCAATCCAAATGATAGAATTTGGTTTATTTTTGAGAGTTCTTTGATTCTTTTTTTTAGAAAGAGAATGCTTTTGATGACCCATCTTTTTGTTTCTTTTAATACATTTAGAAAAGATTTTGTTCTTTCTTTTAAAACTCTTAGAACTAGAAAACATTTTTTTTGCAATTTTAATTTTATTTTTTTTAATTTTTTTAAAATGGGTTCAAAAAATGAGATTTGTTGTCGGGGAGAACCAAAAGGTAATTCAGTTTCCATTCCCCAAACTGTTAAAAAACAAAAATCATTTTTTTGTTTTTTCCCTTTCTTTTGAATTGGATCTTTATTAGGGAATCGTAACTTAGATCTGCGCCAAGGTTTCAGACGAAAAGGAAATAGAATCTTTATCTGAATACCGTCTGTTAACCAGTTTTTCGGAAATTCTTTTTCTGATAATTGAACGCCATTATAGGTACATTTAATATGGATTTCTTTAGTCCAATCCTTTAAATCTTCGGACCATTCGGGAAATTGAAATAAGAGTATACGAACAAGATTTTTAGATATTATTAATGAAGGTAATATAATATATTTTCTAAGAATTGATTGGATTACTAATGCAAAACCTCTTATTACTTGAGCAAATATAATGCTATCCCAAAGTTCCCCTATCTCTATACGAGTTTTCTCCGCTTTTTTGTCTATTTCTCTTTTGACCTTCTCTTCTTTCTCACTTTCTTTTGTCTTTTCCTTTGTATGATCCGAAATTTTGAATTTATTCTTTTTCCAAATCAAATTTATAAAAATTATTTTCATTAGATCGGGGATATCAAAAGAAAAGAGGGGAGGTTTGTCTACTCTATCCAAAAAAAGGGCGGAATACACATTTGCTTGAAACAGTTCCAAAATAATTATTTTACGCCTTTGAGCTCGTATAGAGCCTTTTATTATATCTCGACGAAAATCCGGTTGTTGTGAATAACGTATCAAAGCCACCTCTTCAGCTTGATCAGAATTATCAGTCTCTTTTTCATTAGTATCGGTATTCTCCGGACTGTTAGTAAAAATTACGACACGTTTGGCTTTTCGTGAACGAATTTGATAATCCTCTGCCCCACTTTCTTCAGTTGCTACTTCCTGTTGTTCCAATTCGTCGATTAATTTATATGACCATCGAGGAACTTTTTTATTTATTTCTTTTATTCCAATATATTCTTTGCTAATTGTTTTATCCTTAGTATCAGTTATAACTGCATTGATTAAAAATTTTAAAATTTGAATTGGATCTTCTGGATTAATTCTTACTTCTTTGTTTTCCGGAAATAAATAAAGTCCTTTCAAATTAAAATTTGATGTTGATTTTCCTCCAAACTTGCTAATTATGTTTAAGAAATAACTCATTTCTGTTGATAATGATTTTCGATCAAATAAATTGAATTTATGGTAAAATTCTGTGTAATTGGTAGTAAGAAGGATGCCATAAATCTTATTTATCCAAATTGTCTCTATGTAATGTTTTATAGCTAGAGAAGTTTTTATGATTGGGAGTAAAAATAGTTTTTTGATTTGTCCGCGAAAGGGTCCGTTAAATAAAGAATCACATATCTTAGGTAAATATTCTTGTTTAGTCTCATTATTACAATTACACAATCTAATTCTTTTTTCGATTATATCCAGAGGAAGGAATCTATTATCTAGAATTTCGACTCTATTTAAAAATTGGTTGCTTATGTTCTTCCTTTTTTGTTCATTGGTATAATTCCAGTGATTATACAGTTCATTATAGGAAATTTTTTCTATTGTAAAAAAAGACATCTTTCTTTGTATCATTTCAAAAAAAGTTGATAAACTTGGCGGATACGTAAAGGATATCCTTTCTTTTCCATCACTTTGACACGTATGAAAAAAATATTGTGACATTTCATTTTTTACAGCATTTTCAAATCGATCATTTTTTATATATCGGAATGGTCGCTTCCATTGTTTATAGTCGAAAAGAATATTAACAAGAGGTTTTTCAAACCAGAATATCTCTTTATCCTTTTTATCTTGAAATATTTCTAACTTCGAATTTTCTTGATTCCCATCTAGATAAGAAGTTTCATAAATTGGTCTATTTTTATAGC